TGTTGTATTAATGAACGCGGTAATCTATATCGGCGCGTTCTCGCCTCGTTTATTGCCCTCTTGTGCTGTCCTGTCGTGTCGTCAATTGACAGTATGACTTAGGGCTCAATATAATTTGAGCGACAAAAAAAAAATCATATTTAGGTAAACCACCTTGAATCTACTGCAGAGTGGTAGATCTTGGATCCAAGGTATAACCCTTTGTGACTGAGAGATATAAAGACGAAAAAGACCAATGAAATCAAGTTTCAAGGTTGTATTTAATGGTAAAGTTTGATTCCCATTAAACCCCCGAATATTTTATGTGTCTCCTTTTGGTGGCTCTCAGCCTGAGTTATATTAAGTTATATTATATTATGATGGCCACAGGGCCGCCCCTATGGTCCAGTGGTTAAGACATCTCTCTTTCACGGAGAAAACGAGGGTTCAAGTCCCTCTGGGGGTATACAAGACTATAGGAGCGGGATTTCCTATCAAGTGATCTATATTTGTCAAGTCCTTCTATTAGTCTACTTAGTGGGACTTTCTATTTTATATCAAGTGATATATATTTGTAAAGTCTGCCTGGGAAACGAAAGGAAGTGGCTTATGGAACGTCTAAAATAAATTAGACGCTGGGTCGATGCCCGAGTGGTTAAAGGGGACGGACTGTAAATTCGTTGACAAGATGTCTACGCTGGTTCAAATCCAGCTCGGCCCAACAATTCGCCAATCTACTTGATAGAACCCTTAAGAAATACCTGACCTGATACAAGAGAATAAAAAAGAATCCAAATTTTCTGCAAGATCTCTTCTTATTTCCCTGGGATTGTAGTTCAATAGGCTAGAGCACCGCCCTGTCAAGGCGGACGTTGCGGGTTCGAGCCCCGTCAGTCCCGACGTATCTAATCCAATAAGTACATTAATTCGCCTCTCCATTTTCTGTCAAAGAAGGGACAGAGAGCAATTGAATTCCGAAGGGGTTTCCCCTCTTTTTTTCAGGATTCTATCGAAGAAAGAACAAACCCTAAACTAAAATGAAAAGAACTAAAATAGTGAAGTTGATAAAATATTCCATCTTTTCTCCCGCGACTAATATTTCTCATACTTCTTTTTCTTCCAAAGAAAATTGGATCATTAAAATTTAGAACCTAATTCCTCTCTTGTTCCACTTCGCTTGTATTGTTTGTTGGGGTTTTGTAGTTAATGGAAACGGACGGGTGGTTAGATGATACTTCAGTTGATGGTTCTACAAGGAAGACCTAAGGTAGGTTATAGAAAACAAAGAACATAAAAAAAAGGATAAATAAATGAATTTTTGATTGGTCCGGGAATCCAATCTTGGATTCGATATGGATAAAGGATCTTCGTATGTTATACTATTCAATTCTCGACGACGAATTAATTTAATAGCTCAGATATTTTTATTCATGATATTGATCCGATTCAAAATCATCGATAGTTAATAGTTAATGTATTCATTGAATTGACAGGCGAAAAATTTATCATCTCTATGGGATTAAATCCCGAGTTATTGTGAAATAAAAAAACGATGAGATTATGGAAGTAAATATTCTTGCATTTATTGCTACTGCACTGTTCATTTTAGTTCCTACTGCTTTTCTACTTATAATTTACGTAAAAACAGAAAGTCAAAATAATTAATTACTTTAAATGAAACTTGACTTCTGAATTATTCTCAATAGTTGAAGAAATCAAAAGAAAAGTATTCTATTTTTTCGTCTTAGATGAAATCCACGGGCTATAGTCGGCGGTATTCTATGAGATCCGAGAGTATGGTAAGTAAGAAATTTATTTCTTACTTACCATACTCTCTATTAGTGTTATAGTAGTATATAAAGTTATACTTGACTTTCTAATAAACTTGGTATACTATATTAGCTTCTATCTTCAATATATGTAGTTATTATTATTATTATCCATATATAGAATTGACGTAGGACCCAATTCTATTTCTTTGATCTATCTATTTATTCCGATTCCGATGAATCTCAAATAATTAGTCTTTATAGACTACATTTCTCCACTAGAATCCAATCCAATGGAATTTAGAAATGAAGATATTTTTATTTGAAAATTTTTCAATTTAAATAAAAAATGCGTTGCAGAACGATCTATAAAACAGTTTCATTCCTCAACTAAAGTAGGAGTGCTTCTAAAGTCCACTTCTTCCCCATACTACGAGTGAAAGGGAAAATGTAAAGACTACCATTAAAGCAGCCCAAGCGAGACTTACTATATCCATGTGAATTATGTCCCTTATCTCTATGATAGAATTATTCCATTATTGCTCACTAATAATAGTAGAATGAATGGTCCAGAGTCAAAAAAGGATTCTGGCAGAACACTATTGATGAACGAAAAAAAATCCATTTCAAAAATTCCTATATGATTTCTAATGATTTCTAATCGGGAAAGAATAAACACAAGTAAAATACACAATGACATTACAAAGGAATGTTAGTAATGGAATCCATTAATCAAATACGAGGGCCCCTTCTTTTTTTTTTCGTGCCCTTGAAAGTCAAAATAGATCATAGATCAATTGCTAGATCATAGATCAATTGCTTTGCTATTCGTCTATATATATGTAGATTACAGTATAGAAAGCACTTTCCCCAACTAGTAGTTGAATTATCCCGGCTATACAATGTAATTCAAGACCCAATCAGTAGACATTACATTAGCAGTAGAAGAGAATCGGGAAGTCTTGCTTCGACCATTATTTCTAATTTTTCCATTAGAATCTTTCTTTGATTTGAATTTTAGATTCAAAGATTTCCAATCTTTTTTTTTACAAAATTCCCAGAACAGAATAAAACAGCACAACAGAATAAGAAATTTCAATTCGTTTGTTGATGAGGCGGCACCCGGATTTGAACTGGGGAAAAAGGATTTGCAGTCCCCCGCCTTACCACTCGGCCATGCCGCCAAAACGATACACAATAGGAGAAAAAATTCCCCCCCTTTTTTTACTAGACTTTAGTTTATTGTACTTGCATATTGCATCCATTTTTTAATCCTTTTTCTAAATTTAGAAAAATTAGAAAAGAAACCTTTTATTGCCCTTTTGATTGTATTTGATCTACGCCTTCGATTGATTGTATAGTATCTCAAAACACACAATGCCGAAAAACTTCCACGGACTTTTGAAAAATAAAATGTGGATTTTTACTCAAAAAAGTCAAAATTTATGACAAAGGGGAACCATTAACTATTCCTTGACTAACAATTCGTGAATGATTCTGGGATTTGAATCTAAAATTTGGTTTGCCTGATGACATAAGAAAATACAAATTTATACATACTTAATTGATTGATTCTTTTGAATCAAAAATCCTTCTCAATTTCCATTATAACAAAAATTATAAGTATATGTAAACCCCAGAACGGAAATTGTTACACAGATACAAAATTTGCTATTTAGAGTCTGTTGCCTATAAATAAAGTGAATTCGTTGGAAGAAAAAAAGGGCCCGGCTGGGTATTGACCGGGCCAGGCCCAAAAGGCACTTCGAACAAAATAAAAGCAATAAGGTCTTCTTTATTTATCTTTCTATTTGGATCTTTCGAGCATCTAAATGGAATTGCTAATTATATAATAACGATAAAGAATGTGAAAGAAATACTTTCTTTAATCCTTACTTGATGTGTACTGTAACATAGTAATTATCTTTTTCGATTGGGAGAGATGGCTGAGTGGACGAAAGCGGCGGATTGCTAATCCGTTGTACGAGTTATTCGTACCGAGGGTTCGAATCCCTCTCTTTCCGTTTCCGTTGATGACTTTTTATTTTTTTCTTTAAAATTTTGCAAACCCCTTATTTATTTTTTTACTAGTTAAATGTGTGGAATAGCTAAAATAAAATCTTAAGAAAATTGTAAAATCAAGCAAGAAAAACAAAATTTTTATTTTATTCTTCACGTCCAGGATTACGTCCTGGATCATTGGATAGGAATCCAAAGATGAAGAGAGAAACAAAGAATATTACTACTGTGTAAACGAAAAGTTTGAGAGTAAGCATTACACAACCTCCAAGATCATTTTTTGAAAAAGAAAAACGAGAAAAGATAATAGATCCTCCATTTTTATATCACATATCCTATTTTGACACCAAGAAATGAATTCTAAAAATAGAAAAAAAATGTTCAGAAATTCAAATGAAGTTGAAATTTGTAATAAGAGTCTTTGATTACCACAAATCACTTTCATACCCACAATTAGATATTGTAAGGGACCCTAATCTAATAGGGTATTTCGCCGGAAAAAGGATTAAAATTGGGAAATAGGACAAGCCTGATTTCTCGCGGCTATTCGAAATTTCAATGTTTGAATTGAAGGTTCATACTGTCAGACTTATTTGATCTTATCATCATAAATTGTTATAATTTTTCTCGAATAAATAATGATAATGAATTTTCTAGGATAGTGTTAAAATCTTATCGAAAACTTACAGCAGCTTGCCAAACAAAGGCTAAAAGAAAAAAGAACAGAGGTATGACTGGCATAACATCTACGATTGGATTCAAAAAAGCATAGGCTTCGGGCAATTTGGCGAAGAAAAGACTACTCGGATAAAGGGCAGAATTAAGACAGATCAAACTAAAGATATTAAGCATAACAGACATTTTTTTCGTCGAGATAATTGCATTTTGATTGAGTTATTGATATAAGGAAAAATGAAGAAAGTAGGGTAGACAAAAAAATCCTTCTTTTTCCGCTCAATCAAAAATCCTCCAATTCTCAAAGGAGAATAGAAGAAATCATACTTTCATACAATATCTTAATTGAATTATATGTAATGATCAATAAATCCAATTGAATTATTATAGATATACACATTCCAAAATCCTAACACGAATCTATAATAGATTCTATAAAGAATAAAGATTTTCTCTAGATATTTGGACTGGAATTGACGAACACTTAATACCAATATTATTCTTTATTATTATTATAGTGTGCAATAAAAAAAGGAAATGGGGCGTAGCCAAGCGGTAAGGCAACGGGTTTTGGTCCCGCTATTCGGAGGTTCGAATCCTTCCGTCCCAGAGCATATCCATCCATTGTATCCTAATACTTCTTTTTTGTTCAACAAGGTTCTGTTTCAAGGTCTAATATTGGAATAGAATATTATTTCTCTTTTATTTTATATTTTTTCACAACACAAACTGAACTAAATCGAGTTCAAAATCCTTTTGTGACCCAGATAAAGATAAGATGGGGCATAGAGCATAGTTGCAGAAAGATTACTTAACCTCAGGTTAAACAAAATATGAAAAGAAAATACATATAAAACGAGGAAGTGCTTAGCCTATAGGTATGTATTGTTATCCTATTTCAGTGACAATAGTCTTTTTATTTTTGTGAAAAAGAAATTGCATCCCTAAAATAGTAAAATTGAAATATTTAACAATGAGATTTCTTTTTTTTTGTTCAATGTATTTAGCTTATTTAGTTTATTTACTTTACATCATTTCATTGACAATTCTATTCGAAAAAAAGCAAAGATTTCTCTTTCTTATTCTTATGATGATGATAAGAAAATAAAAAAAGGGAGTCTTTACTATAAAACTTTACTCAAATAATGATGTAGATAGAAAGTAGGAAACTTTTTCAAATATCAAGTATCAAGATTTCTAATTTGGAATCATTCCTTATAGGTTCCATCTTTGGGAAGTTGAAAATGGGTCAGTCTATCTTATTGAGTCACTTCAAGAAGCAGAGTCAAATAGAATTTCCTTATTCGTGTGATGCTAGTTATGTTATTTCTATATTTTATTTTGATTTGATTTCTGTCTATTTCTCTTAGATAGATATTAGATATTTTTTTGCGAGATATATTTATAGAAAATTAGAAAAATGTTCATAAAAATAAAAATGTTCCATTCATACAAAAAAAGCCGAGGTCTTGCTAATTTTTCTGAAGAAAAATATTTATTATATTATCTATAAAAATAAATTATTATCTATGTAGAAAATAAGAAATATAAATGACTTTGTCTCTGTACTGATTGAACCAATGACTATTCATGATTCCATAATTGAATCAATTCCATACTGATTCCAAATTCGAGGAATGTTATGGTAAAACTTCGTTTAAAACGATGTGGTAGAAAGCAACGTGCGACTTGAAGGACACGATCCCGTGTGGATTCTTATCCACCATTTTATATTAGGAATGAAGGTGCTCTTGGCTCGACGTCATTTGTTCTATTCTACTATAACTCTTCTTTTTTTTATTGGGTTATAATGTAAATAGTTCATGATGGAGCTCGAGTAGAAAGTATTGATTAATTTCTCAGGGGCAACGATCTAGGGTTAATGCCAATTAATAAATTGGAACAACTTCGTAAGTATATCTTCTATAATTAATATAGATAATAGAAATCAAAAGGATCCGATTCGAGCAAAATTGAAAAAAAAATTGTTGGAACGGCTAAACCTTTTTCAATCCACAGTGTATCACGCACGAATCAACCGTTGGTATGATTCTTTGATAGAAAGAAATCACAAAAGGGGTATGTTGCTACCATTTTGAAAGGATTTAGAAGCACCGAAGTAATGTCTAAACCCAATGATTTAAAACAAAGATAAAGGATCCCAGAACAAGGAAACACCACTTTAATTGTCTCACGGATCCGAATAAAGAATCCAAATCTATTTTAAACGAGACAAAAAGGGTGGGTTAAAGACCACTCAATAAAAAAAATAGATTCAAAATTAAAGAAAAATCTTTCAAATTTTTGAATTATTGAACTTGAGTTATGAGTACAAATGATTTTTTTTCAGGAAGGAAGCGAAATAAAAAAGACTATACTATGACTATGAGTTTAATTATAGAATAATTTATTTTATATGGATTCCTTTCCTATTTACTATAATTTTATCCATAGACAAAACTTCGAATCATTTTTTCTCGAGCCGTACGAGGATAAAACTTCCTATACGGTTCTAGGGGGGGGGTTCTTTTTCATCTACATCTATCCCGATGAGCCGTCTATCGAATCGTTGCAATTGATGTTCGATCCCGAAGAGAAGGAAGAGATCTTCGGAAAGTGGGTTTTTATGATCCGATCAAGAATCAAACTTATTTAAACGTTCCCGCAATTCTCTATTTCCTTGAAAAAGGTGCTCAGCCTACAGAAACTGTTCAGGATATTTTAAAAAAGGCAGAGGTTTTTAAGGAACTTGGCTCTAATCAAAACAAATTCAATTAAATTAAGGAAATAAAAACTAAGGGTAGGATAGTGATTTCTATATCATTTTGGATATCTTTTCTATACTTTGTTTTTTTATTTCCTTCTTTTCTTGCTCTATTCGTATCTATTTATCATATCATTGATAATTGATAATAATAATTTTCTAAGGAAAACCTTATTTGATTTATCCTCACAAAATAGCAAATTCCTGCAATTGGGCGGTTTTCATTCGAACTCTAATACCAAGTAAGAAACAAGGACTCGAAGTTATTCTATATAGATTCACTACACTATTGAT